TTTGTTGATTTCTAATCAATTTAATTGGCATAATGGAAAATAGGAAAGTAATCGGAATATTTTATTCTAAGGAGACTACTTAATCCGTATTTATTATAATTTGCTAATCTTATTATAATTTATAATTCATTATAATAAGATTAGCAAATTTATAACTATAACTATAATTTAGACTCTAATTTATTAGTATGTTATAATTTATATAATGATATTAAATTATACGTATATTACATTATACAATTTGTTACTTTTTTATTTTTATTACAAATATCCACAATAACTTTATTCGTACTTAAAACAGGAATATTACCGCCGGAGTTTTTTGATTTATGAAAAAACCGAAGCCCCTTATCGGATTTGAACCGATGACTTACGCCTTACCATGGCGTTACTCTACCACTGAGTTAAAAGGGCTTGTTTGATTCAATTACTGAATAAAGTCACGAATTACTAGCCACTATGAGTTTAGTATATAGACTTATTATAATCTATGTACATAGATTATAATAAGTCTATATCTTATACGTATAGCGGTTCGTTCAGAAATTTAAAATTTTACTTGTGCGGTAAATAAAATTCTAGGGAAGGATATACTAGTGAATATAGGTAAAATAAAACGGTTTATTGATATTGGATTTGATAAATAGCAATACAATGAATTTTTTCCGATCCTAATTGACATCATAACGAAATTTATTTAATTGCTACACGTACCTACTAATTTAACAGAGATCCAACATATTTCATTGAATGATTGATAAAGAAATTTGGCGCAGCCTCTGAACTAAATTATGAACTAATTTATTGGCGGAAAAAATGCTATAGAATCGTGAAAGATAGAAAGATCCTCCGTATCGAGTCATACCATACCATCCCATTCCATTATATTGACAATTTTAAAAAATTATGCATACTATCTGCATAGTATCAGGGCGGCCGTTCAAGTATGGTATGCCCCCATCGTCTAGTGGTCCAGGACATCTCTCTTTCAAGGAGGCAGCGGGGATTCGACTTCCCCTGGGGGTAGGGTACTACGAAAGGAAGTTGATCATGGATTATCAATAAGCCTGGAATTTATTTTTCCTGGGTCGATGCCCGAGCGGTTAATGGGGACGGACTGTAAATTCGTTGGCAATATGTCTACGCTGGTTCAAATCCAGCTCGGCCCAAAAATTCGCCGATCTACCACGAAATGGTATCATATAACCCATTTTGTGCTCTTCAGAAATGCCCGATCCCCCCCTCCCCAATACGGAAGAGAAATTTGCTTCTCTGCTATATCTATAGCACTCTTTATTTACTATAGTTACTCTATTTTTCCAACAAATTAGGATCTTGATATGATAATGGTCTTTATTCTTATAAGGATCTATAAGTATAAAATACAATCTAAGGAAAGGGATAAAGAAAAAAACCCTTTTCATTGAAAGAAAAATTATCCCATTTATTTGGCAATAAGGAAAGGGTTACTAGTAATCCAGGTCGGTCTCACTAAAGCGCAAGCGCATACTCATATGGGTATCATATATATCACTCACGGCTCTGTTACAACACGCCAATTTGAATCTAAATTCAAAATGGAAGGGGTTAGAATAAAATCATAAAAATATGTATACATAATACTTTATTTTATTATGGTATTTACTTGGGATTGTAGTTCAATTGGTCAGAGCACCGCCCTGTCAAGGCGGAAGCTGCGGGTTCGAGCCCCGTCAGTCCCGACGGATCCAATAAAAAAATATATCAACTCTGCTCTCGATTTTTTGTGAAAGATTTTTTTTGTATAAAGTAACTATAATTTCATTCCCAACGGCAATCCCTCTTCTTTATTTTTTTCTTTTTTATTTCACATTTATCATCAATCGGGTAATTTCCATTTCTTTGACTAGTACTAATTCGATTGATGGGAGATAGACATATGTGAATTAGGATAATTATTGGTAGAATCAGATTCGGGATTCCAAGAGATACCATACTGTACTGAGTATGGCTTTTTCGGTTACTGCTACTCTGTCGAATAGAGTACTCTATGTTTCCCGGAAGTACATATATAAATGGAATTTGCACGATATAAAATAACTTTAACATAGTTATTATAATAGAATACTTTCAGGGATCGCTTTTTTCTTAGGGGGTTTCCTTGAAAGAACAAACTTTTGAAATTTTTAGATAACAATAAAAATAATAAAAACAAACAGTTAATTTGATGGAATATTAGATTTTTTATACCGAAACTTGTACTCGTCTGTATCATCCTTCTTTTGTTTTCCAAGAAGATTAGATCTGTAAAAAAAAAGAAGTTTCGAACTTAACTCCTTTCTTTTTTTTTATTTAGATTCTATTGTTTATTGAGGGTTGTTTAGAATCAATGGTAAGTGTAAGGGCGGTTCAATGATACTTCATCAGATGGTTGGACAAAGAGGGCAGTAGGTTATATAAAAGAAAGAATAAAAAAGAATGATAAATAAAAAATAAAGGAATTATTGGTTGGATCAGGAATAAAATTTGGAGTTCGGTATGGATAAAAGATCTTCCTATGTTATACTATTCAATTCTTGACCATGAATTGATTTGATAGTGCAGATATTGTTATTCATGATATTGATCTGATCGGATTCGATATCATCGAGATGTAATTCATCCCGTTGAATTTACAAGCGAAAGATTTATTATCTCTATGGGATTAACTCCCGAGTTATTGCAAATTAAAGAAAAACGAAACAATGAGATTATGGAAGTAAATATTCTCGCATTTATTGCTACTGCACTGTTTATTCTAGTTCCTACCGCTTTTTTACTTATAATATACGTAAAAACAGTCAGCCAAGGTGATTAATTTGAATTAAACTTTACTTTTTAGTTCTTATCAATAATTGAAGAGAAGAAAGGGATTCAAATTTCGCGTCTTAAATGAACCGGGCAGACTAGAATTCGCCGTATTCTATGAAATACGATAGTATGGTAGAAAGATTCAGATATTTCTTTCTACCATACTATCTACTATTGTTATTGTAGTGTATATAAGGTGTATTGTAATCCGGGTTAATTTAATAGAGATCAATCTACAACAGTATCGTCATATTTCTATATATCGGTATATATATATGGATATCAATTACATATTATATATAATGTATATAGCGCCCCCCAATTCTATTTCTTTGCTTTATCCATCTGTTTTGTATTTAATTTGTGTTGATTTCAATCAATTTGAAATAATCGAAAAGCGACTCGTACGATTCTAATTCCTGTATTGCTGATTATTTTCAATATGAATCCTGATCAAAAGAATCAAGGGCCTCTTTGATGGGTATAATAAAAGAAAAAAGTAATCTTTTTACTAGCATTCTGACAAAGAAGTCATTGATCGATCAGTTGACAGATGATCTATGGAAACTCCTTCGGATTTCGAAAAAAGGGGGGGTTAGTAAACCTCTTTTAACGTTTGAACAGTGAGTTCAATAAAACAAATACAACATAAATAAAATTTGCAAAATATTAAAATATTAAAACAAACGGGAAATGCGCAATATGTGACTCGCCCAAGACATTATTTTAGTCTGTGTAGTAGTATCTCGTTAGAGAACTACTATGTCTGTTTCCGATAGAAAATGTGTATCTACGTAATGTAATAACAGAACTATTTTCTCTTTGAATAATAAAAAAGTTCAACTCTTCCTCACGGTCCATATCTAATTTTAGTAAGAGCGGGTTCATCGAAATAGAAAATTGATCAAGAATTTCGTTGGAATAAATTTACTACCATTTGTATTTCTTTTACTTTTTATTCTTTTTACTTTCGAAATACAAACACGGAAATAATTGAAATATTTGTTAAATTGAAAGAGTATTCTTCATATATATTATTCAAAAACTATATTACAACACTAAACCCAAGAAAATTTTGAAATGCAGATGTTTTTTATTTCTATTTCAATTTAAAAATTGAATTTTAAATTGAAATAGTGTTGAAATAGTGAAATTTCAACTAAAAAAAGCTTTTCAGAACTGAACGATTTATACAAAAAAAAATGGATAAAGTTTAATTCCTAAACTCAATTACAATTAGTAATACTTCTAGAGTCCACTTCTTCCCCATACTACGAGTGAAAGGGAAAATGTAAAGACTACCATTAAAGCAGCCCAAGCGAGATTTACTATATCCATATGAATTATGTCCCCTATCTCTATGACGGAATTCTTGAATTATTGTTCACTAATAAATAATAGTGGAATCACTGGCGCAGAGTCAAAAATTCTGACCTAAGATCGTTGATGAAACAATCCAATAAATTCAACTCTAACTTATAAGGAAGGGGTCTTAGAAGAGTTCTAGTATAATCAGAAAAGATTAAGCACAAGCTTAATATGCGGAGACCCCCTCCCCTTGGAAGTATCAAAGAAATTCTATTAAATTAATATGTAGAAATAAGAAAAATAGATTCTTTCTTTTGTTGCCCTTCATTAAGTAAGTATAAAAAAATAGAAGAAAGGTAGATCACTACCTAGCCCATACTCTATTTCTTTCCCATTTTATTTTGATCTAATCCTTAACGTCTCCTTATTGTCTCTATGAAACAATCGGAGGACGCCTTATTATGTTCTTGCCTAGAGGTTAACGAAAAAAAAAAGAAAAAAGGTATATATTATATATAAGTAAAAGCCAATTACTCATTCAATCGAATTAATATTGATTGAATTGATTGAATACCGGAGTACTCAAAGACTTTGATGAATATGTATACAAAGTATCTTCTGTCCTTTCCGCAACTAAAAACGCAATTCGATTTCCGTCCTTCTATCCAATCGAATTCCAAACCCGGCCCATAAACGTAGACACTCCGTTAGTAATGGAAGGACTATCAAGATTTATCAGTTTCCTGCGTTTGCTTTCGCCGGAAAAATTTTCCAAATTATATCAGCAAAACAGGAGAGGGTATGTCAATTCTTTTGGTGATTAGGCGACACCCGGATTTGAACTGGGGAAAAAGGATTTGCAG